TTATTTCATTTTTGAATTAAAATGGAAGGTGTCCGTTTTTTATTTAACAGAGACGTTGGTGTCCGTTTTTTATTTAACAGAGACGTTTTCGTCGTTTATGCTCGCCTAAAATTGAGATCTTGTAACTAAATAGTTATGACTTCAATCCAAGGATAAAGATAGAACTCAAAAAAAAAGTTATTTTTCATTTTTGAATTTTCAAATTCATTTATCATTTATCTGATTTTATGAATCTTAGATTCACTTTTTTTTATCAATGAACAAAAAAAGTCTTTTTATGGATCACAGTACAGTGTGACATTCCAAATTTTTTTATTTAACTATTTGTAATTTGTAGAACTTTGTATTAACCCTTAGGTTGGTTTTTCGTCCTGTAAAGAATTTTATTTAGGATTTAGAAAACTAATTCGATATTGGCCTGAACTGAACATCTTGTCTAACAAAAAACTTTTTTTGTAATTTAATTATTTATTATGATATGACAGATAAGTGTACCGATGAGGAAAATAAGAATCCCCACCGGATAAAATATATTCAAAAAAAAGTGAAACCTTGTATCTTTTTTTAAAAAAAAAAAGTACCATTTTCAGATTAAGATTATTTAATCGAGTGTTTGACTATTTAATTGTCGCACAAAAAAGCTTTTTGAATTCCCGGTAGAAAGAGACTTCGCTAAGGAAAAAGCTTTCAACGCTGCCCAATATACCTTCCTTTTCCAAATGTTTTTACGAATACGTTTTTTTGAGATAGAAGTACGTTTTTTTGGAACTGCCATGAAAAATTTGAAAAAGTTATTCATTTCTCTAGTTGAATGTGAAAGACATCTATTGGTCAAACAATTTCATTTTTTCTTTTTTTTTTATATCTCTGTCTATTTTTGATTTTAAAATTCGAATTAAACTAGTAGTTAATCAAAGGATACATGATTTTCTAAAAGTCATCTTAGTAATTTCGTCTTTTCTTTTAAGTCTATTTCTTCTCCCTGGTATTGAAACAAAAGTGTGGGATATTCTAGCGTTTTCTACAAAGAAAAAGAAATGTCTTTTATTCGAATGGAAAATAATCAGTTCTACCATGAATTAGTTAATGATTATGAACTCAAAAAAAAAGAACTAGTTCTTTTTTTGGGGGGCCAGTTTTGATATGGATCATCCTATTATTTATATCAAAATAAAGTAATGTATTAACTACTCTATTTTGGTATAATTATTTGCTCTATGGATATAAATTATCGTAATACGTAATAATAATTGAATCTTTTTCTGCATTTTCCTAAAAATCTTACTTAATATTCAATATTAATAAAATGAATTAGTGTGTTATTTCATTTTAAATATAAATAGTAACTTGATCATATTCATATCATTTGACCAATTCGAACTTCTTGATTTGAATATTTGAAGTATTGGGTAAAGAAGAAAGATTCAGAATAATTAGGAATAGAAAAGTCTATTTAAGTTTTCCATATCTTGATTTTTTATTGAACCTATAAAAAGATATAAGAGCCGGTGAATTAGAAAGAATTAATTAAAAATAAAAAGGTTTTTTTATGGAATATACATATCAATATTCATGGATTATCCCCTTCATTCCACTTCCAGTTCCTATGTTAATAGGAGTGGGACTTCTACTTTTTCCAACGGCAACAAAAAATCTTCGCCGTATGTGGGCTTTTCCTAGTATTTTATTCTTAAGTATAGTTATGATACTTTCGGTCTATCTATCTATTCAGCAAATAAATAGAAGTTTTATCTATCAATATGTATGGTCTTGGACCATTAATAATGATTTTTCTTTAGAGTTCGGTCACTTAATCGATCCACTTACTTTTATTATGTTAATATTAATTACTACTGTTGGAATTTTGGTTCTTTTTTATAGTGACAATTATATGTCTCATGATCAAGGATATTTGCGATTTTTTGCTTCTATGAGTTTTTTCAATACTTCCATGTTGGGATTAGTTACTAGTTCGAATTTGATCCAAATTTATATTTTTTGGGAATTAGTTGGAATGTGTTCTTATCTATTAATAGGTTTTTGGTTCACACGACCTAGTGCGGCGACTGCTTGCCAAAAAGCGTTTGTAACGAATCGTGTAGGCGATTTTGGTTTATTATTAGGAATTTTAGGTCTTTATTGGATAACCGGTAGTTTTGAATTTCGGGATTTGTTCCAAATATTCAATAACTTGATTTCTAATAATGAGGTTCCTTTTTTATTTCTTACTTTGTGTGCCTTTCTTTTATTTGCCGGTGCAGTTGCTAAATCGGCACAATTCCCCTTTCATGTATGGTTACCTGATGCCATGGAAGGCCCTACTCCTATTTCGGCTCTTATACATGCCGCTACTATGGTAGCAGCGGGCATTTTTCTTGTAGCTCGACTTCTTCCTCTTTTTAGAATCATACCTTACATAATGAATTTCATATCTTTAATAGGTATAATAACAGTATTATTAGGAGCTACTTTAGCTCTTGCTCAAAAAGATATTAAAAGA